AACTGAAAAATTTATATGTAAAATATATCTATTGCAAATTTTAATATAAAAATTCTTACTTATTTTTAAAATTAAAGATTTTTATTTGATTTAAAAATTAAAAAAATTTTTCAAAACTAACTGAAAAATTTATATGTAAAATATATCTATTGCAAATTTTAATATAAAAATTCTTACTTATTTTTAAAATTAAAGATTTTTATTTGATTTAAAAATTAAAAAAATTTTTCAAAACTAACTGAAAAATTTATATGTAAAATATATCTATTGCAAATTTTAATATAAAAATTCTTACTTATTTTTAAAATTAAAGATTTTTATTTGATTTAAAAATTAAAAAAATTTTTCAAAACTAACTGAAAAATTTATATGTAAAATATATCTATTGCAAATTTTAATATAAAAATTCTTACTTATTTTTAAAATTAAAGATTTTTATTTGATTTGAAAATAACAATTTTTTTCAAAACTAACTGAAAAATTTATATGTAAAACATATCTTTTGCTAATTTTAATATAAAAATTCTTATTTATTTTTAAAATTAAAGATTTTTATTTGATTTAAAAATTAAAAATGTTTTTCAAAACTAACTGAAAAATTTATATGTAAAACATATCTATTGCAAATTTTAATATAAAAATTCTTACTTATTTTTAAAATTAAAGATTTTTATTTGATTTGAAAATAACAATTTTTTTCAAAACTAACTGAAAAATTTATATATTTTTTAATTAATTACCAAATATTATTAGTAATGAATTAATAAATTTTATTTTAGACTAGGATTAGATACCCTATTATTAAAAAATTAAAATTTTAAACTAAAATAGTAAATTAGTTTTTAAACTTAAAAAAATTGGCGGTATTTTAGTTTATTTAGAGGAATCTGTTTATTAATTGATATTCCACGAATAAATTTACTTAATTTAAAGTTTATATATCGTCGTTAAAAAAATATTTTATAAAAATAGAAAATATTTAAAAATTTAAATAAAAAATTAAATCAGATCAAGATGTAATTTATGTTTAAGAATATAATGGATTACAATAAAAATATTTATGATGAATTATAATTTGTAATAATTATATGAAATTGGATTTAAATGTAATTATATTTAATTTAATTTAATGATTTAATATTAAAATATGTACATATTGCCCGTCGCTCTCATTTTGAAATTGAGATAAGTCGTAACAAAGTAGAGGTACTGGAAAGTGTTTCTAGAAAGAGTCAAATTAAAGCTTTTAAAGTATTTCATTTACATTGAAAAGATTTTGTTAAATTCAAATAATTTGAAAAAAAAAAATTAATTAATAAATAAATAATAAAAATAGTTTTAATAATTTGAGTTATATTATTTTTTTAAGAAAAAAATTTACTTATTTATAGTGAATTAGTATTGTAAAAGAAATTTGAAACAAATTAAAAATTAAATTTTATTTAAAGTAAATTTTAATTATTGTATCTTGTGTATCAGAGTTTATTAAATAAATATTTTAAAAAAAAATATTCTCGAAGTTAAAAGAGTTAATTAATTAATTTAGTTAATGTAGTAATATTATTAAAAATAATTAATTAGAAATGAAATGTTAAACGTTTTTAAATATATCTAGTTTTTTAAGAAATAAATTTAATTTATATAATTATTAATTAAATTATAAATTATTTTATAATTTATAATATATTATAAATATTTTAAGGGATAAGCTTTAAAATAAAAATATTAAATAAAATAACTATAAATAATTAAATTTAATATAATTAATATTATTAATTTTATTTAATTTGTTAAAAATAAATTTAATTTAAATAATATTTTATATTAAAATATTAATTAATTATTAAAATATTTATTTGAATAATAAAAATAAATTAATAATGATAAAATTAGTATAATTATTATATTTATAATTAATAAATAATTAAATATTAGTTTAAGTAATTCGGCAAAATTAAATATTCACCTGTTTATCAAAAACATGTCCTTTTGATAAATAATTTAAGGTCTAATCTGCCCACTGAATATATTTAAAGGGCCGCAGTAATTTGACTGTGCAAAGGTAGCATAATAAATAGTCTTTTAATTGAAGACTGGAATGAATGATTGAATGAAATATTAACTGTCTCAAATTAATATTTTAGAATTTAATTTTTTAGTTAAAAAGCTAAAATAATTTTAAAAGACGAGAAGACCCTATAGAGTTTTATATTTTATTTTTATTAAATTATTTATAAAATTTATTTATTTAATTAAATGTAATTATTTTGTTGGGGTGATATAAAAATTAAATTAACTTTTTATATAAATTACATTAATATATGAATAAATGATCCAATTATATTGAATGAAAGAATAAATTACCTTAGGGATAACAGCGTTATTTTTTTTTTTAGTTCTTATAAAAAAGAAAGTTTGCGACCTCGATGTTGGATTAAGATAAAATTTAAATGCAAAAGTTTAAAGTTTTAGTCTGTTCGACTATTAAAATCTTACATGATCTGAGTTCAAACCGGTGTAAGCCAGGTTGGTTTCTATCTTTAAATAATTAATATATTTTAGTACGAAAGGAATTAATATTTAAAATAATTTTTTAAAAATGAATTTAATTAATAATTATTATAATAAAAACTATTTTGACAGAATTAATGTATTGAATTTAGAATTCATTTATAAATATTTATATTATAATATTTAAATAGTATTGAATTTATATGAATATATAATAATTTTTATTGGGATAATTTTATTAATTTTAGGGGTATTAGTTGGAGTTGCTTTTTTAACTTTATTAGAGCGTAAGATTTTGGGTTATATTCAAATTCGAAAAGGACCTAATAAGGTGGGATTTATAGGGATTTTACAACCTTTTGCAGAAGCTGTAAAGTTATTTACAAAAGAAAATACTATTCCTAATATATCTAATTATGTATCTTATATATATTCTCCAATTATTAGATTTTTTCTTTCTTTATTGATTTGAATTGTTATTCCTTATAATATAAATTTATTTTTTTTTAGGTTAGGTATTTTATTTTTTTTATGTTGTACAAGTATAGGAGTATATTCTACTATAGTTGCAGGATGATCTTCTAATTCTAATTATGCTTTATTAGGTAGTTTACGGGCAGTTGCTCAGGCTATTTCTTATGAAGTTAGAATAATTTTAATTATATTATCTTCAATTTTAATAATTTTAGATTTTAATTTAATAAAATTTTATGAATTTCAAAATTATTTATGATTTATTTTTATAATATTTCCTTTATCATTAATTTGATTTTCTTCTAGCTTAGCGGAAACAAATCGAACTCCTTTTGATTTTGCTGAAGGGGAGAGTGAATTAGTATCAGGATTTAATGTTGAATATAGAGGAGGAGGCTTTGCTTTAATTTTTATAGCAGAATATTCTAGGATTTTATTTATAAGTTTATTATTTAGAATTATATATTTGGGGGGGTATAATTTATCTTTATTTTTTTATTTTAAATTAATTTTTATTTCTTATAGATTTATTTGAGTGCGGGGGACATTACCTCGTTTTCGATATGATAAGTTAATATATTTAGCTTGAAAAATTTATTTACCTTTATCTTTAAATTTTTTATTATTTTTTTTAGGCATAATTATATATTAATTATAAAATAGTATAAAATTAATAGAAATTATATTTATATTCTATGGTATGTTTTCAAAACATATGCTTATTTCAAGCTCATTAATTAAATTTTTATTTTAATATTTTATCTCATAATATTCTAATTAATGGAGTTAATAAATAATATAAAAAATATAAAATAGTTAATATTTGTCCTGTTATAATATAAGGGTTTTCTACAGGGCGAGCTCCAATTCATGTTAATAAAATAATAATAATTAATATATTTCAAAATAAAATTTTATTTAGAGGGTAAAATTGATTTCCTTGAAATTTTTTATTGAAAGTAAAAGGTAAAATAAATAAAATAGCAATTGATATAATTAAAGCAATTACACCTCCTAATTTATTAGGAATTGATCGTAGAATTGCATAAGCAAATAAGAAGTATCATTCTGGTTGAATATGAATTGGAGTTACTAAAGGATTTGCTGGGATAAAATTATCAGGGTCTCTTAAAATATAGGGGTTTCATAATGTTAATAATATTAAAATTTTTAATATTAGAATGAAGCCAAATAAGTCTTTAAATGAAAAGTAAGGGTGAAATGGAATTTTATCTAGATTTCTATTAATTCCTAAAGGATTATTTGAGCCGTATTGATGTAAAAATAATAAATGGATTATAGTTATTATTATTAAAATAAAAGGTAATAAAAAATGAAAAGTATAAAATCGTGTTAGTGTAGCATTATCTACTGCAAACCCCCCCCAAATTCAATTAACTAATATTGAACCTAAATAAGGTAATGCTGATAATAAGTTCGTAATAACAGTAGCGCCTCAGAATGATATTTGTCCTCAAGGTAGAACATATCCTATAAAAGCAGTTGCTATTAATAAAAATAAAATTAATACTCCAATTAATCAAGTATATTTATATAAAAATGATTCATAATAAATTCCTCGGCCAATATGGATATAAATACAAATAAAAAAAAATGAAGCACCATTAGTATGTAATGTACGAATTAATCAACCATAATTTACATTTCGGCAAATATGATTAATTCTATAAAAAGCTAAATCAATATTTGCTGAATAATGTATAGTTAAAAATAAGCCAGTAATAATTTGAATAATTAAACATAATCCTAATAAAGACCCAAAATTTCATCAAGATGAGATATTTGATGGGGTAGGTAGATCAATTAATGAATTATTAATGATTTTAATAATAGGGTGTATTTTTCGAAATGGTTTATATAAATTTATCATTAATTTGCTCGTAAAGGTCCATAATTAATATTAGTAATTTTAATAATAACGAATAATGTAATTAATAAATAAATAATTGATATTAATGTTAAGAAATAACTTTGATTATTATAGATTTTTGAGATATTAATTGAATTTTCATTATTAAAAAAAATTATTTTATTTCAAAAATTTAATAATTCTCTATTAATATTTATATTTAATCAATATAAATTATTAAATATTATAATAATAATAAATATTATTATAATAATTATTAAATAAATTAATAATAAATTTGAATTAAATTTAAATATTTCATTTGATGCAATTCTTGCTACATAAATAAATATAATTAATAAGCCACCTAAAATAGTTAAAAATAAAATATAAGAAAATCAGAAAGTATTAATTATTGATCCTGAAATTAAAGAAATTAAAATTGTTTGTAATAATAGTAATAATCCTATTGATAATGGATGGGTTAGAAAAAATATTATAGTTCTAAATAAAATTAATAGTATTCTAATAAATAATTTAAATATGTCAAAGAATAGTTTAAATAAAATAATAATTTTGGAGATTATTGATAAAATTTTTTTTTTCTTTGAAGTTTATAAAGTAATATACTTATATTTGATATACAAGACCAATGTTTTATTTTAAACTATTTAAACTAATGGAAATATTTTTAATAATATTTATTTCATTTTATATATTTATATTAGGTAATATAATTTATTCATCTAAACGAAAACATTTATTAATTGTTTTATTAAGATTAGAATTTATAGTATTAAGATTATTTTTTTTTTTAATAATTTATTTAATTAATATTGATTATGAGTTTTATTTTTTAATAATTTTTTTAGTTTTTTCTGTTTGGGAAGGGGCATTAGGGTTATCAATTTTAATTTCTATGATTCGAACAAATGGAAATGATTATTTTCAAAGATTTAATTTATTAATATAATGATAAAATTTATTTATTTTTTAGTTTTTATAATTCCTTTATGTTTTATAAAAAATAAATTTTGATTGGTTCAAATAATAATATTTTTATTAATATTTTTATTAATATTAATAAATTTAAATATTTATTATTTTAGTAATTTAAGTTTTATATTTGGGATTGATATTATTTCTTATAGATTAATTTTATTAAGTGTTTGAATTTGTATTTTAATAGTAATAGCTAGTGAAAATTTATTAAAAAAAAAAAATTATTATAATTTTTTTTTATTAAATATTTTATTATTATTATTATTATTATTATTAACTTTTATAAGAATAAATTTATTTATATTTTATTTATTTTTTGAGGGAAGATTAATTCCTACTTTAATATTAATTGTAGGTTGAGGATATCAAGTTGAACGTATTCAAGCTAGAATATATTTATTATTTTATACTTTATTTGCTTCTTTGCCTTTATTATTAGGTATTTTTTTTTTATATAGGGAAATTGATTCTATAATTATTTATTTAATAAAATTTTATAATTTTAATTTATTTATTTTATATTTTGTAATAATTTTTGCATTTTTAGTGAAAATACCCATATATTTTTTTCATTTATGATTACCTAAAGCTCATGTAGAAGCTCCTATTTCTGGCTCTATAATTTTAGCTGGAATTATATTAAAATTAGGGGGGTATGGTTTATTGCGTGTAATAATTATTTTACAAGAGGTAAATTTAAAATTTAATTGTGTTTATATTAGAATTAGATTAATTGGAGGATTTTTAGTAAGAATTATTTGTTTTTGTCAAATTGATATAAAATCTTTAATTGCTTATTCTTCAATTGCTCATATAAGATTTGTATTAAGAGGAATTTTTACTATAAATTATTGAGGATTTATAGGATCTTTAGTTTTAATATTAGGGCATGGATTATGTTCTTCAGGGATATTTTGTTTGGTTAATATTAATTATGAACGAATTGGGAGTCGTAGATTATTTATTAATAAAGGTATAATAAGTTTTATACCTAGAATAAGAATATGATGATTTATATTATCTTCTTCTAATATAGCTGCACCTCCATCTATGAATTTATTAGGTGAAATTAGATTAATTAATAGAATAATTAGTTGAAGTTGAATAACTATAATTTTATTAATATTAATTTCTTTTTTTAGAGCGGGTTATAGCTTGTATTTATATTCTTATGTTCAACATGGTAAATTTCATTCAGGAATTTATAGTTGTTATATAGGTGTTTCTCGAGAATATTTATTATTAATATTACATTGATTACCTTTAAATTTATTTATTTTAAAAATTGATTTAACATATTTATTTATTTAAAATTTAAATAATTTAATTTAAAATATTGATTTGTGGGATCAAAAATATGATTTATTCATTTTAAGTAATTAATATTTCAATTTGTTTAATTAGATTTTTTTTTTTATTTTTAATAAGTTTATTTATTTTATTTATTGGATTATTTTTTATTATGAATAATATAGTAATTATAGTTGAATGAGAGATTATTTCATTAAATTCAAATATAATAGTAATAACTATTTTATTAGATTGAATTTCTTTATTTTTTATAAGATTTGTTTTATTAATTTCTTCAGTTGTTATTATGTATAGTAAAAGATATATAAGATCAGAGATAAATTTAAATCGATTTATTATTTTAGTTTTAATATTTGTTTTATGTATATTATTATTAATTATTAGTCCTAATATAATTAGAATTTTATTAGGTTGGGATGGTTTAGGTTTGATTTCTTATTGTTTAGTAATTTATTATCAAAATATTAAATCTTATAATGCAGGAATATTGACTGCTTTATCTAATCGTATTGGGGATGTATTTATTTTAATAGTAATTGCTTGAATAATAAATTATGGCAGATGAAATTATATTTTTTATTTAGAATTTATAAAAATTGATATTTATATAAAATATGTTATGATTTTAATTGTAATTGCTGCTATAACTAAAAGTGCTCAAATTCCTTTTTCTTCTTGATTACCAGCAGCTATAGCTGCTCCTACTCCTGTTTCTGCTTTAGTTCATTCTTCTACTTTGGTGACGGCAGGGGTATATTTATTAATTCGTTTTAATAATTTATTAATTGATAGTATAGTTTTTAAAATTTTATTAATAATTTCTGGTATAACTATATTTATAGCTGGTATAGCCGCTAATTTTGAATTTGATTTAAAAAAAATTATTGCTTTATCTACTTTAAGGCAGTTAGGTTTAATGATAAGAATTTTAAGAATAGGATATTTTGATTTAGCTTTTTTTCATTTAATAACTCATGCTACTTTTAAAGCTTTATTATTTATATGTGCGGGGGTAGTAATTCATTTAATAAATGATATACAAGATATTCGGTTTATAGGAGGGATAAGTAATTTTGTTCCTTTAACTTCTTTGTGTTTAAATATTTCTAATTTGGCTTTATGTGGAATTCCTTTTTTAGCAGGGTTTTATTCAAAAGATTTAATTTTAGAGATAAGATGTTTATTTAATTTAAATATTTTTATTTTTGTTTTATATTATGTATCTACAGGATTGACAGTAAGTTACACTATACGTTTATTTTTTTATTTGATAATTAATGATTTAAATTTAATTAGAATATATAATTTATTTGATGAAGATTTTATTATTTTAAAAAGAATATTTGTATTATTATTTATAAGAGTAATTAGAGGTAGATTTTTAAATTGAATAATTTTTTATAAGCCTTATATAATTTATTTAAGATTTAATATAAAATTAATAATTATTTATGTAAGATTAATAGGAAGGTTATTGGGTTTTGTTATTAGAAAAATAAAAATTTACTCTTTAAATAAAAGTATTATATTTTATAAAAGATTTTTATTTTTTTCTATAATATGATTTATACCAGGATTATCTACTTTTGGTGTTAATTATTATCCTTTAAAAATTAGTCAAAAAATAGTTAAAAATATTGATTTTGGTTGAACTGAATTATTACGAGCTCAAGGGGTATATTTAAATTTAGTTAATTATAGAAAATTAAATATTTATTTTCAAATAAATAATATTAAAATTTATTTATTTATATTTATTTTATGAATAATAACTTATTTTTTAATATTTATTATATTTATATATTACTTAAATAACTTATATTTAGAGTATAATATTGAAGATATTAATGAGATTTATTAAACCTTTAAGTAATTATTTATAAAATATTTAATTTATTTATACGATGAAAGTGTATTGTTTTATTTAAACTATATAAATAAGAAATATTAATGAATAATTGATCACTATATTTTAAAGTTAGAAGCTTTATATTTATATTTCTTTAATTGGAAAATTATTTCAATTTTATTATTAACAATAATATACCTCTATTTTGGTTTCAATTAATATTTAATAAATAAGGAGAAATTTATTCTCATATTTTTAAGTCGAAATTAAATGCAATATTTGCTTCTTATTTTATTAAGATAAATTGATTATATCAATATTTTTTGAATGCAAGTCAAATATTTTTATTTAAAATTATAATCCTAATTAGTTCAATTTAATATATTTTGATTTCATTCATGATATAATCCTAATAATAAAATGATAATGAAGATTGAAATAATTTTATATCAAATAATTAAATTATTAATATTAATTGTAATAATTATTGGTAAGATTAAGGCAATTTCAATATCAAAAATTATAAAAATAACTGTGATTAAAAAAAAATGTAATGAAAATGGAATGCGAGATATTGATTTTGGGTCAAATCCACATTCAAATGGGGAACATTTTTCTCGATCTATATAGGATTTTTTAGATAAAATGATGGATAATATTATTATAATATTTGAAATAATAATAATAATAATTCTTATTAATAGTAATAATAAAATTTATTTATATTAATAAATTAAACTTTTTAATTGGAAGTTAAATATACTTATTATATTATATAAATATTTATCTTCCTCATCAATATAAAGAAATATATAAAAATAATCATACTACATCAACAAAATGTCAATATCAGGCAGCAGCTTCAAAGCCAAAGTGATGATTTATTGAAAAATGATTGTTAATATGTCGTAATAAACAAATTAAAAGAAAAATTGTCCCAATAATTACGTGAAGACCGTGGAAACCGGTTGCTATAAAAAATGTTGAGCCATAAATACTATCTGCAATAGTAAATGAAGCTTCATAGTATTCATATATTTGTAGGATTGTAAAATAAATTCCTAAAATAACTGTAAAAAATAGTCTTTGGGTTGATTGAGTGAAATTATTTTCTATAAGGGCATGATGAGCTCATGTAACAGTAATTCCAGAAGTTAATAAAATAATAGTATTTAATAATGGAATTTGGTATGGGTTGAATGAAATAATAGATAGAGGGGGTCATATTATACCAATTTCAATATTAGGGGATAATCTTCTATGAAAAAAAGCTCAAAAGAAAGATAAAAAAAAAAATACCTCTGAAATAATAAATAGAATTATTCCTCATTGTAATCCTTTAGATACAAGAATTGTATGTTTTCCTTGAAAAGTTCCCTCCCGACAAACATCTCGTCATCATTGATATATTGTTAATATAATAATAAAATAACTTAATAATAATATATTTATATTAAATTGATGGAATCATTTAATTAATCCTAATATTAAAATTAATACTCCAATAGCGCCTGTTAAAGGTCATGGGCTAAAGTCTACTAAATGATATGGATGATTTTGGTGATTTATCATTAATTTACTTCTCTAGAATATAATGTTCTTAGAATTGTAATTACATAAGATTGGATTACAGCTACAGCTGATTCTAATATTAATAGTAAAATTTGAATAAAAATTAATAAAAAAATTAAGTAGTGTGATATATTTGATCCTGTATTTCCTAAAAGGGTTATTAATAAATGGCCTGCAATTATATTAGCTGTTAAACGTACAGCTAAAGTACCTGGGCGAATAATATTTCTGATTGTTTCAATTAAAACTATAAATGGTATTAAAATATTTGGTGTTCCTTGGGGGATTAAATGTGAAAATATATGTTGAGTATTATTAATTCATCCATAGAATATAAATGTTAATCAAATTGGAAGAGATAAAGATAAAGTTAAAATTAAATGACTAGTTCTAGTAAAAATATAAGGAAATAATCCTAAAAAGTTATTAAATAGGATAAATGTAAATAATGAAATAAAAATAAATGTTGTTCCATTTAAAGAATTTTTACCCAATAAAATTTTAAATTCTAAGTGCAGTTTATTTAGGATTGAGTGTCAGATGATATAAAATCGATTTGGTAATATTCAAAAAGAATAAGGAATTATTATAATTCCAATAAAAGTTCTAATTCAATTAAATGAAATATTAAAAATATTAGTTGAGGGGTCAAATACTGAAAATAAATTTGTTATCATTTTCAAATCAGATTGGTATTTTTTAATAATAAATTATTATTTAATTTATTTGATTTATTTAAATAAATATAATAATTTAAAATATTAAATAAAATAAAAACTAAAATAAAATAAATAAATAATATAATTCAATTTAAAGGATATATTTGTGGGATAAAAGAGTATTAATTTTTTAATAATTTAAATTTGACATATTTATGTTATATTTTAACTAATTCTTTCATTAGAAGTAATTGTTATATTACTATAAAATGGTTTAAGAGACCAGCACTTACTTTCAGCCATCTAATGAATTATAATTTTTAATTCAATTAATAAATTTATTTATTGAGATTCTTTCAATAACAATAGGTATAAATCTATGATTTGCTCCGCAAATTTCTGAACATTGACCATAAAATAACCCAGGACGGTTTAAAAAAAAATTTGATTGATTTAATCGTCCAGGGGTAGCATCAATTTTTATTCCTAAGGATGGAATTGTTCAAGAATGAATTACATCTGTTGCTGTGATTAAAATTCGAATTTGAGTATTTATAGGTAAAATAATTCGGTTATCTACATCTAATAATCGAAATTCATTTAATTTTAATTCATTTATTGGAATTATATATGAATCAAATTCAATTTTATTAAAATCGGAATATTCATATCTTCAATATCATTGATGTCCAATAGTTTTTAAAGTAATTAATGGGTTATTAATTTCATCTAATAAATATAATAGTCGTAAAGAAGGAAGTGCAATAAAAATTAAAGTAATTGCTGGTAAAATTGTTCAAATTAATTCAATTATTTGTTGTTCTAGTAAAAATCGATTAATATATTTATTTAAAAATAATCTTAATATAATGTATCCTACTAATATAGTAATTATAATTAAAATTAATAGGACATGATCATGAAAAAAAATAATTTGTTCTATTAATGGGGAGGAACTATTTTGTAAATTTAGGTTAGATCATGTGGCCATATTCTAAAAAAAGAATTAATTCTTTATTAATGGGGTTTAAATCCATTGCATAATTTTCTGCCATATTAGAAATTTGTTAAAATAGGTATTTCATTATATGAGTGTTCTGCTGGTGGGAGGTTTTGTAATCATTCAATGGATGAAGATATTTGTAATGTGAATAAATTTATTCGTTTATTAATTATTGATTCTCAAATAATTAATAATATTATTATTATACCAATTATAGAAATATTTGATCCTAATGAGGAAATAATATTTCAAGATAAATAGGTGTCAGGGTAATCTGAATATCGACGAGGTATTCCAGATAAACCTAGAAAATGTTGAGGAAAAAATGTTAAATTAACGCCTATAAATATAATAAAAAATTGAATTTTTAATAATAAAGGATTTAAGTTTAATCCGGTAAATAAAGGATATCAGTTAATAAATCCCGCTATAATAGCAAATACTGCGCCCATAGATAAAACATAGTGAAAATGTGCTACTACATAATAGGTATCAGGTAGGGTAATATCGATGGATGAGTTAGCTAAAATAACTCCTGTTAAACCTCCAATTGTAAATAAAAATACAAATCCTAATCTTCATAGTATTGTAGGACTATAATTAATTTGAGTTCCATGTAAAGTAGCTAATCATCTAAAAATTTTAATACCTGTTGGTACAGCAATAATTATAGTGGCAGATGTAAAATAGGCTCGAGTATCTACATCTATTCCAATTGTAAATATATGATGGGCTCAAACAATAAATCCTAGTAAACCGATTGCTAATATAGCATAAATTATACCTAATGACCCAAAGGTTTCTTTTTTACCTCTTTCTTGGCTAATAATATGAGAAATTATACCAAATCCTGGAAGAATTAGAATATAAACTTCAGGGTGTCCAAAAAATCAAAATAAATGTTGGTATAAGATAGGATCACCACCCCCTGCAGGGTCGAAAAATGAAGTATTTAAATTTCGATCTGTTAATAATATAGTGATAGCTCCGGCCAGTACGGGTAATGATAATAAAAGTAATAATGCTGTAATTACAACTCTTCATACAAATAAGGGTATACGATCAAAAGATATTCTTTTTGATCGTATATTAATTACAGTAGTAATAAAATTGATTGCCCCTAAAATTGATGAAATTCCTGCTAAATGTAAAGAGAAAATAGCTAAATCTACAGATGCTCCTGAATGGGCAATATTTGAGGATAAAGGGGGGTAAACAGTTCAGCCTGTTCCTGCTCCATTTTCTACAATTCTTCTAGAAATTAATAATATTAGTGAGGGGGGTAGTAATCAAAATCTTATGTTATTAAGTCGGGGGAAAGCTATATCAGGGGCTCCTAATATTAAAGGTACTAATCAGTTTCCAAAACCACCAATTATAATTGGTATTACTATAAAGAAAATTATAATAAAAGCGTGGGCTGTAACAATTACATTATAAATTTGATCATCTCCAATTAAGGATCCAGGATTTCCTAATTCTGTTCGAATTATTATTCTTAAGGAAGTTCCAATTATTCCTGATCAAATACCAAAAATAAAATATAAAGTTCCAATATCTTTATGATTTGTAGAATATAATCATTTTCGCTAATAAAATGGCTGAATATTAAGCGATAAATTGTAAATTTATTTATAAGAAATTATTCTTTTTTATTAATTTTAGTTTTATATTCATATAATGATATTAAATTGCAAATTTAAAGGAATAATTAATAATTATTAAGACTTAAAAATTTATTTTATTTATAATTTTGAAGATTATTAGTTTAAATTAACTTAAAGTCTTAATTTAAATAAAATAAAATTGTTCTTAAAATTAATCTAATTAAAGATAATAAAATTAAAATTATTAATAAATTAATTTTATTATTAAAATTAATTTTAAATCATTTTAATTTTAAATAATTTATTAAAAAAGTTGAATATGAAATTCGAATATAATAATATAATGTAATTAATGTTGATATAATTAAAATAAAAGATAATATAAATATATTATAATTGATTAAGTAATTAATAATTAATCATTTGGGTAAAAATCCTAAAAATGGGGGGAGACCCCCTAATGATAGTAAATTTAAAAAAATAAAAAATTTAATTATTGAGTAATAATTTAAATAGAATAATTGATTAAAAAAAAATAAATTAGTTAAATAAAATATTATACATATAATAAAATTTAAAAAAAAATAAATTATTAAGTAAAAAATAAATAAATTTTCACTAATAATTATTGCTGTAATTATTCATCTTAAATGATTAATTGAGGAGTATGCTATTAATTTTCGTAATGAGGTTTGGTTTAATCCCCCAATAGCTCCAAAAATACTGGATAAAATAATGGTAAAAAATATAAAATAATAATTATAGCAATAAGATAATAAAATTAAAGGTGTAATTTTTTGTCAAGTTATTAAAATAAAAGAATTAAATCAAGTTATTCCTTCTAAAATTTGAGTAAATCAAAAATGAAAAGGTGCAGCACCTATTTTTATTAATAATGAAGAATTTATTAAAATTTTAATTAAATTATTTTGAATATCAAAAAAATTAAAAAAAAATCTAAATAATAAGATTAAGAATAATAAGTTTGAGGAAGTTAATGCTTGAATTAAAAAATATTTTAGGGATGCTTCAGCATATAATAAATTATTATTATTTCTAATTAAGGGGATAAATGTTAATAAATTGATTTCTAATCCAATTCAACTGCCTAATCATGAATTAGATGAAATAGAAATAAATGAACTAAAAAATAAAATAATTATAAAAAATAATTTAGTTGAATTTAAATTTAAATGAATTTTAAAAAAAAGGTATTAACCTTTATTTTTGAAGTATGAGCCCAAAAGCTTTTGTTAGCTTATTTTTTTAAGATATAATTTAGTGTAAGAAGCACAACAATTTTTGATATTTTTAGATATAGTTTAATTCTATAAATTATAATAAAATTATATTATAAAGTAATTAAGGTAGAGTAAGTACTTTATTTATTCTTCATTTTAAAAAAAATATATAAATAATATGGTTCAAAATT